AGCGCAGATGCAAGCTTTTTTCTTTCAATAGCCGGCCAAATGACTACAGGATCATCGGTCTACTCTACCTCAATTCACCATTTCGAACTTTATACAGAAGGTTTTTCCGTACCAGCTTCTTCTACCTATACCGCAGTTGAAGCACCTAAAGGAGAATTTGGTGTCTTTCTGGTCAGTAATGGAAGCAATCGTCCTTACCGTCGTAAAATAAGAGCACCTGGCTCTGCCCATTCACAAGGACTCGATTCTATGTCCAAACATCACATGCCAGCAGATGTGGTCACCATCATAGGTACTCAAGATATTGTGTTTGGAGAGGTGGATAGATAGGACTACTAGTTGTTCGATCAGGACCCTAGCTTTATTGCAAGCCAAAAAAAACGATAATGTGTATTATCATTTGAATTTTGAATACCTATCTCTTTGACCCTTTCTAAACTAAAGCTACCAATTCCACTTTCACCGAGCTGACAAGGAGAGTAGCTGATCTATCCTATTCATCGGGGTAGCCACTAAACCTTCTGGAGTTGGGCTACCCGCTTCTTCTTCTATTTTTGTCACGTGCTCTCTCTCTTCTGTGTCTTCTTTCTGGAAAAAGAGTATCAAATAGGGCGCAAGCTAAGGACATTACTAGATGAATGAGACTTCATCCTTATCACAAGTCATACCTCAAATTCCTAAAATGCTCCTATAGTCCCGAGCTTGGTAAAGAAGACCGTGGGAAATCTTCACTTTCTTCCAGCAAAAAGAGAGAGTGTGTTGAGGAGATAAATGACATGTTCATGGAGTTCCACTTTGTCATGAGATACATGGTTGAGGAGCTTTCTGATGTCAAAATCATTTTATGTGATGTGTATAAAGGTTCTATGGATCTAATTAATAATCCCGAACGTTATGGTAAGATATCGAATCTTTTTTTTCTCTCTTTCGTTGCTTGCTGATCTATTCGTAGCATCTCATACCTTATATTCTTTCTGATTCAGGTTTTGTTTTAATGTCACTACCGACGCTTTCTGTGGGTTAGGCAAGTAGAAGGGTTGGATCATATGCATTGCAAAATGGCTTGCCAAAACGCTTCCAACCATATCGGTAAGAAGGAGCATGTCCCGAATTGGATGACTGTTTAGAAGAAGTGCCATCCCTAGCCAATGCAGACCAACTGGGAAGAAAAGGGAAATCTATTTGGGAACTTGTTCGAGAATCCAGTTATACGAAACTGACATACTTAAGAACGGAGTCTAACACAAGAGGAATGAATGTCGGACATGAATAAGCAGACATGTTGCCCATTAGTAAGGGCAGGAAGGACGCTTCGTCACCATTAAAGAAGAATCTCTATATAGACCATTTTTCCCCGATAAGATATCTATTTTTATTTCTGTTACCGGAGAATAATGGTCTGGTCTTATGAAATATTGTCTTATATTATAAGGGTCACCACTTATTAGAGAAAATAGGGGAGTTGGCTATTGCAGGGGCATAACAATCAATATGACAAAGATATCTACCATCCGACGGCATTTTAGAATATCTTTGCCTTATACCAATAGATCCCGGGCCCTTTCGTTTGTATATTAATAAGCATTTTTTTAGGCGCTTCAAGGAGAATTCGCTCCCCCAATCAAGCAAATAACGCTCTCGAACTTGGTCAAAGTTCTCCTTCTCCTTGATCTAGTGCGGGGTCTAGCAATCTCATGAGAATGAATGCACTAGATCAGGCAGAACCAGAATAACATTTTAAGAAGTCTATAGGAAAGAAAGGGATCAGTAACTCAATCTAGACTCGTTTACAGATTCTATTCTTCCAAAGTACGATCTGATTTTAGCCTACCGGTGACCGGCTCATTAGAATGAACACCAGCTTTCTTGATCTACTTTCTTACTAATATAAGAAAGACAGAAGTGCACATATATTTATATATTAAAAAGCAGATCTGCCACTCAACTCAAAAGAACAAGAAGACACATAAGCACACTCACAGAAAGAGGAAAGGTCCATGTAAGACTGATAGTCAGCCGCCATTCACTTACCATCCACACTCAAACTTTGTCAACAAGCAAATAAGAACATTTGGTTCGCTATACAAAAACTCACGAAACACTCACTTTAATCCAGTGACCAGATAGTGCGAAATGAAAATCAATCCAAGGCAAGAACTCGATCATCGCATACAAGGGCTTGCTCTGCTAATAGACCCCCCCTTTTTGGACATAGATCCGCACTCCCAGTCATTATGCTTACTGGACAAGGATTGGTTGTCCATCAGCGATTTCGCAAGTCACATATGTGAATTGCAACGAATTAATAGAACCTTTAGAGCGTACTCCTTCCTTTAGAAGAATGGATTCAGAGTTCAAGAAGATGTCTTAAACAATTTGCTTTTCCTTGCTCTTACTAGGAGTTCTTGCACTAAGTGACTTTTGAATGAAACTTTTGAGTGAGTGAGATGGAGATTAAGCGAGGGAAGGAACCCCGGGGTAAATAAAGTTTCGTATAACAGAACCATTAGCGATTCTCGCTCTTGTCTTATCTGCTGCTGTCTCTGACTGACGAAGAAGGAGTCCCACTACACGAAAAGAAAGAAGGTAGGAGCCCATCCCGGGTGAAATGGTTGATGGTTGAATGAATGTGACCAAGCCAAGAATGGCTTTTGTTGACAGAGAGATTCCTGGTATCTCTCTATCCAATGGGAATGGTTAGGCAAATGTCAAAGGATTCGTTTCGTTCTTAATGGTACTTTATGCAGCGCATGGCTGAAGATCTCAGTCAACAGTATGATGACGACGACACGGTCATGTATCTTGAGCAGTCTTTATTAATTAATATATTAGCATAGCATTAAGTAGTAAACATTTTACACAAGGGGTTTTCCCATACCATACATGCAAACATAACAAATAAAACCAAACAAAGATAGTTAACTAGGAGTCTATCTCCAGTAAGCACCGGAGTAGATCTTCACTAAACAAAGAGAAAGAACACCATAAATTAAAACACACTACTTTGCGTCTACAGACACTTATTTAATTTAAACCCTAACCTTATAAAATAAAAAACGAAAAGAGTCAGAGTCGCCGGTTTTCTTGGCAGGTTATCCTCACGATAAGTTCCCGCTGCTCCTGCTGTAGTTTCCGCTGTTCCTGCCGGAAGCCGGAGAGTTCCTCTTCAAGTTGCTGGATTTTTTTTCTGTCTTTTTCCATTTTTTCTTGAACATGGTTGAAAGAAAGACCCCTCTGGCTATCATCTAACAAAAGTTGAGTAGTTTTTTCTAAATAAAATTGAGTAGTTTTAAGGGCAGATTCTAACACTTGTATTTCAAGGTCAATAAGAAAAAGTTGATGGTCAATTTCAAAAAGTCGACCGGAATCGGAATTTTGGATTGCAAGAGGGAGGGCCATAGCTTTTCGATAGAAACAGGTAGAAAACTTTTGTTTTTTTGTTTTTGTAAGAGCACAAAAGCTTATCAAATCAAGCCTCTATTTATACAGAGTGGTGGTAGAGGAATCTCGCCATGTGTCACGAATTGAATGGAAAGTCTAATTCCGACTAGCTGGCCACCCCACTTTCCGGCGGTTGAATACTTTCATTCCTATTTAGTGAAAGAAACTGGCTGCCCCTGACGATCTTTCTCTGCAAGAAAGAAATCCCTGCTCTGGCTGTGTGCCTGTGTGAATAGACCGAACGTCTCACCAGCTTCAGCGAGTTTTTCTACTTAAAGTATTCAGCTAAAGCAAAGAAAAAAATAACATATTCGTGCCGATTTTGGGCTCTGCTGGAAGATATTGCTGAGCACCAAAGCAAAGTACACACGTGATTCTGCTTTGGCAGAAGTGCAATATAGTGTATAAGTTTAACTGGTAATGGAATTGTTTCACAAGTAGGTTTTGGTAATAGAAGAAGAAGATTACGACTTTTTCTAGTCTTTGTGAGGGATTTTCGATCTTAACCAAGTGATGGAATCATTTTCAGTTCGATGTAGTAGGAAATATATTATAAGTGTGCATGAAGGACTGGTCACAGAAAAGCAGTTAAGTTCCTAGTGCAAGCACTAGCCCGAGGCTCCCGTTGGCAGAAATCTGAATCTTAGAATGGAAAGAATTTCTCGTCTCAATACGAAGCCTTTGTTACGACACAACGTAGACCTCTATTATATAGAGATAGATGTAAGGTGTCCGGCCAGAGTGAGCTTATGGGGCGTTGCTAATGCCTTCCATGTCAACCAGGTCTTAACCTCAAGGAAAGGCGGCATGCCCTAGAAGAAGCTCATAGACTTGTTAACAATTCTTTCTTCCAAACTAAGCCGAAACTTAGGTAAAGCGAAGAGTGATGAATAATAGCCTACTGGGAGAAATGATTGGCTAGATTATTCGAGTCAATGCGGTGACTAACCTTCCCGCTTCCAGAAGAAGGTCCGGCATCCTTTTGTCATCCGATAGCTAGACCGAATCAAGATGGGGTGAACATAATCACCAAGTTAAGTTCACGACCTTTGTAACCTCACAGCCACCATCTTTCCCTGAGCTTGTCCCTCACTTCCACTCGGAATGGATGCTGTTCCAAAGTAAGGTCGGCAGGGGCTTAACTTCCAAGACTTGGCTAAGGCCTTCAATCCGGATAAGGGCATGTTTCAAGCTCATAGGTCACTCTTTGGTGCCTTTCTCTTCTTAGTCCAAATGCCATACGACCATAGGTCCTCTTGCCCTTGTGGGAGTGCCTTTGGCATGGCACATGTAACTTGGGACCTTCGGCCCTCTTACGTCAGTCAAAGAAAGAAGCCTTCTTTCAAGGGATGATAGCTATACCAGGGAAAAGAAACTCTGGTTTTGTCAAGCAGGTAGTGGCCAAGCGAGAATATAGCCTATAGCCTTCAAGAGTTCTTTGCCAGAGGATGAAGAAAATTGCAACTGGACCAGCGGGAAAGGAAGATGCTAATAAAAAAGCACTGGGCCAGAAATCGTAGACTCGCCACATTCCATTAGTCCAAAACGAACTAAATGCGGGTCCTCACGAGAGGCACGCCTGTGTCTTGCGACAACTGGTGCATCGATGAATTCATGGATTTCATATCCTAAGTCGATGGCCACAATATAGTACCATCGAACATTGTTCAACCTGCTGTTGACCCATTCCCTAATTAAAGTGATCTCTGATAGAAAGGCCATATCTTCAGTCTTATAGACTTCAGCAGGAAGAACTACCAGGTCCTTGGGCTTCATAGCCATACGAAGCGACCTAATAAGGTTACCCCGTTGGTATGGATCTAATGGTCGCAAGCGGCCAATCCCAGAGCCTCCGGTAGCACAGCCGAGACAGCGATGGGTTCTCTGCCCCTGCGGGGATGGAGCGACAGAAGTTTTGAGAATGAAAGAGAAGGTCACGGGTTCGAATCCCTCTCTCTCCCCTTACTCGACTCGGTGAATCTATTTATGTCTTTATTGGTCTTGACCGGCTCAGTATCTGAAAGTGAAAGGTGAAGGACTCGGCTAGGTAGGATAGCCGAGCCAGAAAAAAATCGATTAGATCTAAATAAGTTGAACAGAAAGGAAAGGGCATACTTAAGACTTCAAAAGTCTGCCCTGATCCACCCAATCAATATGTATTGTAGAATCAAATTAATTCCTACTTCCAGTCTTGGGTCCTCTTTCCTTTCTCAGCTAGTTAAGAGGAGTCATGAAAAGAACAGGTTCAAAATCACGATCAATTCCTTTTTCAAATCCCGCTGCAGCTGCACGAGCCCTTCCCGCGTGCCATAAATGACCTACGAATAGGAAGAATCCGAGAACAAAATGAGAGGTAGCTAACCAACTTCTAGGAGAGACATAATTGACTGCATTGATTTCGGTAGCTACGCCACCTACGGAATTTAACGAACCTAAAGGGGCATGGGTCATATATTCCGCAGAACGCCGTTCTTGCCAGGGTTGTATGTCTTTCTTCAACCTACTCAAGTCCAAACCATTTGGGCCCCTTAAAGGTTCTAACCAAGGAGCACGCAAATCCCAAAAACGCATAGTTTCTCCTCCAAAAATAACTTCTCCGGTGGGGGAACGCATTAGATATTTACCTAAACCGGTAGGTCCTTGAGCTGATCCCACGTTAGCCCCAAGACGTTGGTCTCTAACTAGAAAAGTAAAAGCTTGAGCTTGCGAAGCTTCTGGGCCAGTGGGCCCGTAAAACTCACTGGGATACGCAGTATTATTGAACCAGACAAAGCAACAAGCAATGAAACCAAAAATGGATAAAGCGCCTAAACTATAAGACAAGTAAGCCTCTCCAGACCATACAAGTGCACGGCGAGCCCATGCAAAGGGTTTGGTTAAGATATGCCAGATCCCACCAAGTATACAAATAGAACCCAACCATACATGCCCTCCGATTCTATCTTCCAAATCGTCCACACTAACAATCCATCCCTCTCCTCCAAAGGGGGATTTTAGTAAATAACCAAAAATAACACTTGGGCTAAGGTAAGGGTCAAGTTGGTAATTTTTCTTACATCCCCTCCTTTTTTTTTTAGATAGTGTTTTAGATATTAGATAGTGAAGGGGTTTCTTCCATTCTATCCTATTCATCGGTACTGATCGCGAATAGTGGAAAATTCGTTTCCTTTCTTTTGTTCCAATCCACAATCCGAACGAGTCGCACATACACCCGAGTACATATTCCTCGGCGCTGAGGACACCCTCTAAGCGCGGGGGTTTTGTTGACATTTCTGATTGGCTGTCTTGCCTTCCTAATAAGTTGTTTAACAGTTGGCATGATGAATCATATGCATAATGGGTTGGTTTAGGTCGCTCCTAACCGGATGATTATGCGGAGGATTAGGGATTATTTCTATATTAACATTCTATTCAAATTAATAGAATGTTAATATAAAATATGAAACAACCCCAACCACGATTTGTATGAAATTCCAGTTATTTTCTAACTCGTCGCTCCCAGTGTGCTACAAAATCAACAATTCCATGAGCTTGGGCTTCTGTTGCTGACATAAAAGAATCGCTTTGCAGGTCTTTGAGTATGACCCCTAAAGGTTGATTCGTTCTTTCTGCATAAATTTTGGCGATGTCTTCCTGAATGATCATTAGTTCGTCCATTTCCCTCAAAAATTGGATGTTTTCGTTGTTGTCATCGTTATCGTCGTCGTCGTCGTTGTCGTCGTTGTCGTCGGCGTCGTCGTCGTCGTCCTCCTCCAAAAAAGAAGCATGGGGTTGATGTATCATTACCCCAGCGTGAGGGAATGCTACACGTTTGTTAGGATTTCCCACGGCCAGGATAAAAGATGCCATTGAAGCGGCCAGTCCGACGCATATTGTTCGTATATCCGACTCCACAGCCTCCATAACATTATAAAGACTAATACCTGGGAGTATCCATCCCCCGGGAGAGTCTATATAAAGACAAAAATCTGTGATATCATTTTCTGAATCGAGATATAGAAAAAGGTTGATAAGTTGATTCGCTATCTCGCTATTAACGTCTTGAAACAAAAACAACTGTCTCTTTTTATAAAGTGCATTGTATAAGTCAACCCAAGTTGACTCTTCGTCTTCTTCGCGGTATTCGTATTCGGGACGGTCAAAGTCAACGTCAAAGTCAAAGGGTACTTTTGGAACACCAAGGGGCATTTTTTATAATGTAAAGCATAAAGCATTAAGTATTCGAGTTTCCTTTAATAGAGAGGTATCCTCATAAAAATGAATTTATTGTCTTTTTGGTAGACAAATATGTCAACCCCAGACAGAACCGAAATTTTGCTCTTCTCTATTTTCAGATTCTATTCTAACATAGAATCTATATATATGTCAACCCCAGAACCCAAATTCTTATGCGAATATCTAATCGGAAATCTTATATTTCTATAACTCATAGAATCGATTTTCTATGAGGTTTTGCCAGAGCACGACGCTGTCCAGAATCGAACTGCACTAACAGGGGAGACATAGACATATATATAAATAACTATCCTTTTATCTGTGTTGTGTATGTTTCATAAAGCCCTCTTCCGCGCTTCAATCATATTATAACAACCTCTTAGAAAAAAAATATCTATATCTCTTCTGCGTGAACCCTCTTTTTTTTTAACTAAAACTAAAAAAAGAAATTCACGAAATAAGTAAGGCTAAGTGCTAAAAGAATCTACTTTAATATTGTTTCTGATTATTGGGTCTTTATTTTATCGAAGAGATCAAATCCGGATCACTTATTTTACTGGTATTGAATCCTATTGGAATATGTAAAACATGTAATATCATAAGATAATAATGGTAGAAATGGAATTACCTTTTCTTTTGTTATTCTATACAAAACTTCATAAGTCTAACTTAATAAGTTAAGTGGAATTTTTCAATTCCTTTCTAGTTGTATTTGTTGGAAATTCCAATTTGAGTCTAAAATTCTCTTTATTCTTATTCCCCTGTTCATATATATTTCATACATTCCATATTCATATATGGGTTAGATAAAATTTTATGTGATTCCGTAAACAGAATAGAAATTTCATTATTGCCAGAGCGACCCATATAATGGGATGAAGAACGACTCAATAATGGAATTTTTTTGTCAATAAATGGGAAATTCAAAATGCTTAGAGATGGAAATGAGGGAATGTCTACAATACCTGGATTTAATCAGATACAATTTGAAGGATTTTGTAGGTTCATTGATCAGGGCTTAACAGAAGAACTTTCTAAGTTTCCAAAAATGGAAGATACAGATCAAGAAATTGAATTTCAATTATTTGTGGAAACATATCAATTAGTAGAACCTTTGATAAAAGAAAGAGATGCTGTATATGAATCACTTACATATTCTTCTGAATTATATGTATCCGCAGGATTAATTTGGAAAAGCAGTAGGGATATGCAAGAACAAACCATTTTTATTGGAAACATTCCTCTAATGAATTCCCTGGGAACCTCTATAGTAAATGGAATATACAGAATTGTGATTAATCAAATATTGCAAAGCCCCGGTATTTATTACCGGTCAGAATTGGACCATAATGGAATTTTGGTCTATATCGGCACAATAATATCAGATTGGGGAGGAAGAGTAGAATTAGAGATTGATAGAAAAGCAAGAATATGGGCTCGTGTGAGTAGGAAACAGAAAATATCTATTCTAGTTCTATCATCAGCTATGGGGTTGAATCTAAAAGAAATTCTAGAGAATGTGTGCTACCCTGAAATTTTCTTGTCTTTCCTTAATGATAAGGAGAAAAAAAAAATTGGGTCAAAAGAAAATGCTATTTTAGAGTTTTATCAACAATTTACTTGTGTAGGCGGAGATCCAGTATTTTCTGAATCCTTATGTGAAGAATTACAAAAGAAATTCTTTCAGCAAAGATGTGAATTAGGAAGGAACAAAATGGATTACAAGCAGGGAAAATGCTCAAATGTCACCATTGAACTCTCACTTAGAAGTGATTGCTTGCAATTTTCTCCAGAAAACGCAATTGACCTAACCCTTCCTAGACTGTAACTGTAAAAAAGAATTCCCTTTTTCGCCTTTTTAATCAACTTGCAAGAGATGTAGAAAATAGAATGATATGAATATAGAATGTGTTCCGCGAGTGATCAGTCTGCGCAAAGGCAGAATAGCGGATTGGCTTGTCTTGCTATTACTGGTTTTCCTAGGGGCCTTGTCTCGCTTAACTCGTCGAGTAGTGATTATCCCGGAATGAAGATTTGTTCACAAAGTCTCGCCGTATAATGATTAGCTCCTTTCCCCTGCTTCCCCCATTGGTGCTATCGTATAATAGAATAATAGGCTCTTTCTAGGTTAAGACCTCTTTGCCATCTTGCGATGTCCCTCGTACTTTCCCTCCTATGATAGACCTTCTTTAGTCCGTCACCTATCTAGCTGGGCTTAGTCAGCTTTTCTTTGGTAAGTTCGTTTTACACCCTCAGCCTCCCCCCACTTATAGTAAGTGTGCATAGCCTCCCCACAGCCTTCGGGGTCAAATCATGAAAGGGATTGACCTAAGGAAAGTCACTTCATACTTTTTTGGCGGACAAATGACATAGAATAAGATGGCATCGAAGAGAGAAGGACAGTTAATCCAATAGTACTGATAGGACCTTTTCATCTAATAGAATAGATCACGCCTTGGGAGTTCTCTTTCTTAGGGGAAGACTAATGGGAAGGGACTTTTTCACTCCTTCTGTCCGATAGTAGTCATAGTAAGACCAGTAAACGCGCTGGGGAAGAAAAGGGGGCCCACGCGCTAAGTCAAAGAAAGAGCAAATTCCAACTCGCCAAAAGGCGGCGCTCCTTTTTTTGTTTTTCCCATTTCTTTCTTGGTCAACAACCAAGAACAGTGTTCTCTAGTTCTTCACTACGGAAAGACTCTCTTTTCTTTTTTAAAGAGAGCAGAAAAAATGCGAATCCAACCGAATCATGAATATCCTTCGCCCCTTATCTCCTCATCTTCCTATTTATAAGCCACAGCTTACTTCGACGTTTCCAATTTCCCATAGAATATCTGGGGCTTTCCTAGCCACTATAGTTTTGGTTTTTTATCTTCTTTGTCTGAAAATGGGTTTGATTTGCTTCACCTATGAGAATTTTTACCAATTCCGCTTTTATTCATCAAAGCTCATCCTAATCTTCGTCGAGATTACAGCCTTAGCCCTTTCCTATCATCTGTATAATGGGGTTCGTCATTTAATTAATTCAAAGATTTGATTTGTTCAATATGATAACCAAATTATGGACTTGCTTTTCAAGGTCTGCTGCTGCAGACCCACGTCAATCTCATCCTCACTTTCGTTGGGATAGAATATGGATGAGATTCTTAAAGGCACCGGCGCTCTCCAAGAATTCAGCTTGATTCCTTCGGGAAAGTTCACTTGCTTGGCCCTCTATTAATATTAAGGCTCGAGGTTCTTATATATCCTTCTTTCTCCTGGGGGCGGAAAGGCAGAATTACTATGAGGAAAAAGGCAGTGTGCACCAAGCAAGCAATGAAGACTAACTGTTCTGCTCTAACCCGGAAATCCATTGAGCAGTTCAGTAATAAAAGTAAGAATTTGACTAGTTACCGCGCTTTAACCAGGTCCTTCAAAAAAGTGCCTTGCCTCTCTTTCTTTGTATAGTATATTCGTGTGTTTGGGCGACTGGACGCCGTGTGGTTAGCTGAAGCAGACTATATTCGTATCCTAGCAGCGGAAGCAGCAGAGAAAAGTCTCTGTTCACCCATTCGCCTTAGGTTTAGGTAGTTAGATGTCGTCGAATTTGCATTTCCATTCAATGAAGGTTTGAGGCAAAAAAAGGGTTCTCCATTTTAGAAAGAGTAGTGGCACAAACTCCACAGCGATGACAAGTCAACTCTTGTATTGCTCAATTGTTGGATGATTTACAAGTGAGGAAAAACCTTATATAGCCTTTACAGCTCCCCAATGAATGGTGGAGATTGAGGGTCTAGATCCTTCCACTGATCTAACGGTATCTGTACAATTCTATACATGGCAAGTATTAATGTCATTCACCAACCCCTCTACCTACCCCTTGCTGATGTCATCGATCAAGGGACATGTCATCTGGTGCATCGTGTGTCACGCACCAAGCTTGACAACGTCCTCGTTGTGTGTTGCCTCAGGAACTCGTTTATCTGGTCTTGGAACTGCCACAAATTAGACTCTTTTTCCCAGCTAGTCTCACTGTCTGGGAGCCCCTTCCAACGAACCAGATATTCAACATCATTCATGTGCTTCCCACGCTTTTGAACAATGCGCCTGGATAGGATCTCCTCAAGTTGCTTGTCATGGGCATTGGTCACAGCTGTGGGAGCTCTTTTTGACTCCCTCCGATCCGCATCTTCCTTGTCTTCTCGGAAAGGCTTCAGCAAACTCACATGGAAGACAGGATGGAACTCAAGTCTGGGTGGCAACTCAAGCTTGTATGAAACCTTGCCAACTCGTTTTAGTACTATGAATGGACCCTCATAACGCAACGCCGCACAAGCCCCTTGTGCAACTTTGCAAAGACTCTGCTTTGGTGAGGCATCAGTTTCACCATCACGAGGTCCCCTTCTTCAAACTCCAAGGGCCTCCTCTTTGTGTCCGCCCACTTCTTCATCTTCTTCGCCGCCTTGGACAAGTGCACCCTTGCCATGTCCTTCTGCTCTTCCCACTCCTTGGCGAAGCGATAAGCGGATGGGTTAACTCCCTTGTAACCCGTGGCAATCTTGCTTGGAGTGTGAGGTTGTTGCCCTGTAACAATCTCAAAAGGACTCATACCTGTTGATTCACTCCTCTGCAAGTTGTAGGAAAACTGGGCAATGTCAAGCAGCTTTGCCCAATCCTTCTGGTTGGCACTCACATAGTGCCTCAGGTAGAGCTCCAATAAGGCATTCACCCTCTCTGTCTGCCCATCAGTCTGGGGGTGAAAGCTGGTGGAAAAGTGGAATTCTGACCCCAACAAGCGAAACAGCTCAGTCCAGAATCTACCAGTGAACCGGGTGTCACGATCACTCACGATCGACTGAGGAATGCCCCAATACTTCACCACATGCTTGAAGAATAGGCGGCCTGTCTCCTCCGCCGTGCACTCCTTCGAAGCAGGAACGAACACTGCATATTTTGAAAATCTGTCCACCACCACCAAGATAGTCTGGAACCCATCGGACTTGGGGAGGCAAGTGATGAAATCCATGGATATGCTTTCCCAAGGCCTCTCTGGAATGGGTAGTGGCTCTAGTAGTCCTGCTGGCTTCTGTTGCTCATTCTTGTCTTGTTGGCACACAAGACATGTCCTCACATACAGCTCCACATCGTCTCGCATACGAGGCCAGTAATAACCATCTTCTAATAAAGCAAGTGTTCGGTCAATACCTGGATGTCCAGCTCATCCTGAATCATGGCATTCCCTCAACACCTCCCTTCGAAGCTTCTCATGCTTTGGGACATACAGTCGGTTGCCTTTGGTGTATAGCAACCCATCCTCCAGCCAGAATCTCCTGGTTTTGCCTTGCTTCACATACTCTGCCAAGGCTTGTGCTTGTGGGTCATGATCCATACCTTCCTTGATCCGCTCTACTATGGGACTTTTTGGTCGGCTAATGGCTGCAAGCTCTGCCCTCCTACTCAAGGCATCAGCCACCAAATTGGCTCTCCCCGGCTTGTACTCCAGCACATAGTCGAACTCAGCAAGAAAGTCCTGCCATCTAGCTTGTTTGGGGGACAACTTCTTCTGCGTCAGGAAGTAGCTAGTGGCCACGTTGTCAGTCTTGACAACAAACTTGCTCCCCAGCAAGTAATGCCTCCATACCCGCAAACAATGCACCACCGCGGGCATCTCCTTCTCTTGGACGGTGTACCGCCTCTCTGTATCATTCAGCTTGCGGCTCTCAAAGGCAATAGGGTGTCCCTCCTGCATAAACACCCAACCAATAGCCTAATCTGAGGCATCAGTGTGTACCTCATACGGCAACTTGTGGTTGGGCAGTGCTAGAACTGGCTCCTCCATGATTGCTGCCTTTAGTGCCTCGAAAGCTTCTTGGCACTCCTCGGACCACTCCCACGACTTGTTCTTCTTGAACAGCTCGGTCAATGGGGCAGCAATGGATGAATACCCCCGGATGAACCTTCGGTAATAGTTGGCCAACCCAAGGAATGAGCGAAGATCAGTGACTCTCTTGGGTGGCTCCCAGTCCTTGATAGCTTTGATCTTTGCACCATCCATCTTCCGTTTTCCGCCCCCTACTCTGTGCCCAAGGAATGTGACTTCAGGTTGGGCAAAGGCACACTTCTCCTTCTTCACATACAGCTCGTTCTCTCTGAGGGCTTGGAACACCTTCTTGATGTGTTGGACGTGCTCTTCCAAAGTTCTGCTGTATATCACAATGTCGTCCAAATACACAACAACAAAGCGGTCCAAGAACTTATGGAGAACTTTGTTCATTAGTGTGCAAAAAGTAGCGGGTGCATTAGTCAATCCGAAAGGCATTACCAAAAATTCAAAAGAGCCATACCGGGTAACACAGGTAGTCTTGGGCTCATCCCCTTCAGCAATTCTGACTTGGTAGTACCCCGATCTTAAGTCAAGCTTGGTAAACCAACGAGCATCTCCAAGTTGATCAAATAAATCTGCAATGAGGGGGATGGGATACTTGTTCTTAACAGTTACCTTGTTAAGAGCCCGGTAATCTATGCACAGCCTCAGCGATCCATCATGCTTCTTCTGGAAAAGCACTGGTGCTCCATAAGGTGCCTTCGATGGTTGGATGAACCCCGCATCCAACAACTCCTTCAATTGTCTCCGTAGTTCAGCCAACTCCGGAGGTGCCATTCTGTAAGGGGCTGCAGCAGGTGGTTTTGCCCCTACCTCCAACTCGATGGCATGATCCACCTCCCTCCTAGGTGGAAGCTTCCTGGGAAGCTCCTTAGGCATCACATCAGCAAACTCGCCTAGGACTTCCTTGACTTTGATAGGCACGTCATCAGCAATAGTTGTGCCTTCATCCATCACGAGAGTGGCTAGGAATGTGGGCTCGTGCCTCTTTACTCCCTTCTTCAGCTGCATGGCTGAAAGTGTCTTGGCCTTTAGCTCCTTCTCGCGAGCAACTGGCACCACACATGACTTGCTCCCTTCCGTCAGAATCATGGTGTTGGCACAAGGCACTGGGACTGCACTTGTCTGATCCAGAAACAGCATTCCTAGCACAATGGGGAAATCATCCATAGGTACAACTGAAAAATCAAGTTTACCTTGCCAATCCCCGATGCGAAGCTCGACTCCACGAGCAACTCCGAATATGGGCTTGGCGTCTGAGTTGACTGCCTTCAACCATCCCTGTTCCTCCTTGAACTGGATGCCAAGCCTTTGTGCTTCCTCCTTCTTAATGAAGTTGTGGGTAGCACCGGTATCAATCAGGGCACGGGACTCCTTCCCTTGTACCATGGGCTTTGCATACATGCGGCCCATGTGCTCAACCTTCGCACCACTGGTTGAGGCTTTGACAGCACTGAGTAGCTGCATGCAACTCATCTTCGGATCCTCCCTCTGTTCCTTCTCTTCATCTTGACAGAGTGCGGCAATTTTGTTCCGCATGGGACATTCAAAGGCTTTGTGTGGACCCTGGCATAAGAAACAAGTGGGTTTGGCTTTCTCACCTTTACCATGGTTCTTGCCTCCTCCTTGGTTGGATTCAGCTTTGCGGAAGGACTTGTAGCCTTTCTCCTTCCCTTCTTTGGCATTGCCACTTGCTCCCCCACCTTTGCCTTTGAAATCTTTGGACCCCTTCTGTTTGGATGAGTTGGGTGAGTCATGCTTCCGCTGATACTCCGCCAATGACTCAGCTTCGGCAATGGCGGTATTCAGGTCCTCAACATTCCGCCTCTGCAACTCTAACTTGGCCCAGCTCTGTAGGCCTCCCAGGAACACATACATGGCCTCAGTCTCAGGCATGTTGGGAATCTCCAACAAAATATCAGTGAACTCACGGACATAATCCCGGATGTCCCCTTTGTGAGTCAGCTTCCGAAGCTTCTCCCTTGCTTCGAGTTCTACATTCCTCGGATAGAACTGTGCCTTGAGCAGCCGCTTGAACTCTGCCCAAGTCTCCACCTTCAAGGTACCACGTTCTATCTGGGCATGCTTCATCCTCCACCATGTTGTGGCACTGTCGGATAGATAAAGTGGAGCTTGTGACACCTTGTGGGCATCCTCCTCTATGCCCGCTCCCTCGAAGTACCGCTCGAGGTTGAATAGGAAGTTGTCGACTTCCTTAGCATTCCGAGACCTCCCTCCGGCCTGCGGCTTTGGCACATCAAGCTTCACTTTTGGTTTTGCACCCCCTGGTGCAACACCCTCCCTTGATCTCTTTCATCTCCTCGCAGCGAGTTCGGCAAGGAGAGTCCCCTTGAAATCGTCAAGCTCCTTCCTCCAAGCATCGACGACGGCATTGAGGGCGCCTTGCAACTCCCCACGAAGCTCGTTGTTGTCCCCCGACTCGAGCTCCTCGATGCGTTGTCCGCTGACGCGCCTCTAGCCTATCCCGGTCGTCTCCCACGGCAAGCTCTATCTTGGCGAGCTTTGCTTCGAAGGATGCTAAGCGATCCACAGTCCTCGACCTCACCTTCTTGCTACCTTCAGGGTGGCGTTGCTCTTCCCTTCCAACGTGTCCTTCCTCAACGATGGTTATGTTGGACTCGTTGGCTGCCAAAAGGCACAGGTGATGGGCCCCATACATCAGAATGAAAAAGGGCTAATTCCATTGAAACAATCAGATTAAGATGGCGTAGGTCTTGCCCGTTTAGCCAGCTGGCAGCTAAACCAAGAAGAGAATGAAGAACTAGCAGATGCAGGAAGCAATTGAAGGCATTCTAGTTTGTTCAATGTAGTTCGAAGACTAACAACCAACAAGAGGACCTCTATAAGCCCTTAGTTGCCAAAGATAAGGAAGCTCTTTGTTATGAAGAAGTCTAAATAAGAGGAAAATCAAGGTCTAAAGCATATATGGGTTGGCTACGGGCGGCACCCTATATACCTATGACATTATGCGTGTGTAGATCTTTGACAACACAGAGGAAGTTGGAATAAAGATGGCATAGCTTTGGCGATCATCACAACTAACCGATCCAATTTGTTGAGAGACTGACTTTAGGAACCAACATAGCATCATTGAGATGAAGAACATTGTCAGAACAAGATGATAAAGAGATCGTACCAATGTCTGAAATAGAGAGTGGGGATGTGGTCACCGGTGAAGACGACACTTTTGCCTTGGTACGGCGAGGATGAGACAAATGCAGCCGGATTGCTCGTCATATGATGGTAGCCCCAATGTAAATGTAAAAAAGTTATTGAGAATCTAGCTTGGAAGATGAATGCATAATAATACCCACGTGATGAGTTGTTTGATGCGGAGCAAAACTCGAATTGTAACGCTGTGGACATACGAGAACCATATCTCCAGAGAGAATAAAAAGTATACATACCCGAGAGTCAATCATAGAGGAAAACCCAAGAGACTCCCATAGGATTGCTTCTGCTGTTGATAAAAAGACCGGTTTTTTAGGTTATGAAACTAAGGCCACTTACTTGATGATTATTATTAATATACTTCCCATAGATCTTTGAACCGATTCGGGGCACTGCACTTGAACCACTGATGCACGAACTGGTACTGTTGTTGTTAGTCACACAGTTACAGTTGCTGTGAGAGTAGCGTGGCAGGGAGCATACTTGACAGGAGATAGACACAGGCGGTAGAGAGAGAAAGAGGCAAGCCTATAATTCTATAGTGTGAGGGGGACAGAGCTTCCATTTCCAGGTACAATCCTCCGCCTCAAGGCCTTCTTTTTTTCCAGGAATCTTTCAATCGGAGGAGCGCAACCAAGTTTCAAACCTCAAAGCCCTGCAAGGGATGTGAAGCCCCTCTATAAATGTCTTCCACTTTTCCAGTGGATCCAGGAGGCAAGGGGAATCCGTTGATTAAATCCTATCCCATCCAGCATAGGCGGGTAGAGTTCACTCATCCAGTAGCGAGGGGAA